CTCGAAAGATAGCCTAGAAAATCGAGTGAATGATTAGATAATTGGTTTATAGAGACCCTTCCGGGTTGAGACCACACATAAAACTGACATTGCCAGAAATTGATAAGGTAATATTTCCATTTATTCATCCGAAGAGACGTCCTTTTTGAAGCCAAAATGGACTTTCCCTGATACCTAACATAATGCATGAAAGGATCCTTGAACAACCATAGGATGGCCTGAAAATAATTAGCAAAAACTTCTATAAGATGCTTTATTTTTCCATAGAAAAATATTCGCTCAAGAAAGGCCCCAGAAGACGTTGATCGTAAATGAGAGGTTTTGTTACGGAAAAAAAGGAAGGTGGATTCATATTCATATACATGAGAATTATATAGGAACAAGAATAATTGTGGATTCCTTTTTGAAAAACTAGAAATGGATTTGTTTAGAGTAAAGAGAAAGAATCGTAATAAATGCAAAGAAGAGGCATCTTTTACCCGATAGCGAAGGCTTTGAACCACGATTTCCAGATGGATAGGGTAGGGTATTAGTATATTTGATACAAAATTTAAATGTAAAAATTTGTCCTCTAAAAAAGGAAATATTGAATGAATTGATCGTAAATTATTAGATTTTAATATTTTTTTTTTCTCTTCTAGGGAATCTACGAATCGTGGGGAAAATGGAATTTCCACTATGATTACAAACCCTTCTGATATCGTTTGAGAATACAAATTGTTGTTGTGCTTCCAAAACGGATTTTTATTCGAATCATTATCGAAAATAAGAAAATGATTCTGTTGCTGCATTCGAGTAATTAAACGTTTCACAATTAGTGAACTATATTTATTGTCATGATCCGTATTTTCTAACAAAATTGACCTATTTAAACCCTGCTCATGAGCAAGTGCATAAATATACTCTTGAAAAATAAGTGGATATAGGAAATCATGTCGCCAAGATTTATCTAGTTCTAAATATCCTTGAGATTTTTCCATTTGCAATACGATTTGAACCAAAAATCAGGGATTTCTCGGGTCATCAAATGATACATAGTGCGATACAGTCAAAACAAGGTATTCGAGTAAGAAAAATGAATAAATACCTCGGAAACAGGTAAACTCATGAACAGAATCCTTATCCTCTTCTTTCCATATAATAAAATAGGTTTGTATTCATTATAGGATAACAAGAGGCTTAGAAATCCTTTATTTTTGAAACCCAATCGCTCTTTTGATTTTGAAAAAAGAAAAAAAGATCTTTCTTTATCAATATACTGTTTCTTCTACACATTTATCTCCAACCCGTAGTGGAGAATAGTTAATAGTTAGGATTCATTAAAAAAAAAAAAAGAGATAATCTACTCATGGGAGAAACTTTTCCCGCATTAGGCACTAATCTATTTTTAACATCTAATTAGATCGGGTAATCATTCAAATTAAGAACAGAAGCTCGTTTCTTCTTATTTCCCTATAATTGGAGCCGCAGGGCTCTATCCATTTATTCACTCAACCCAATTTCGAATTCGTTTTGTTCCGCTCCAAAAGCTTTGTGCCGATCCCGTATTCTCAGAATTCTCCATTGATACGACATGCTATTTTTTCCACCCATTCTCTTTCCAGGATCAGTCGCGGTCTTTCAAACTCTACCGATGGTATGGACGAATACATTACTTCATCCAAATGTGTAAAAGATCCTAGTCGCACTTAAAAGCCGAGTACTCTACCATTGAGTTAGCAACCCGAATAAAAATGAAAAAAAAAAACTTGAGCTGTGTAGATACAGTCGAAATCAAAATAAATAGAGGGATTGAATTACATGACACAACCAAAACATTGAACTAACAAGAAACAAAAAACCAAACCCGCAGGGTAGAGGTAAATAAATTCATTTATACACGATCAAATTATATTTGTTCGATACGGTGTTGTCAATATAAATGTTTAGAAAAGAAGACAATGGAGAAAATAGAAAGAAATAATGAAATATATATAATTTAAAGGGACTTGTGTTGAATTGGCACTACATAGATACAAAAACAACAGGAGTATAGATGAGGGAATAAAATAAGGAAAAGAGTAAAAAATCTCGAGTTTATTCAATATCTCTCAAAATCAATCAATATAAGCTGAATAAACAAGCTTGATCCCTTTTGTTAATAGTAATAGAGAATAGGGTTCTAACAAAAACCACTCGAAAATACTATCCGAATTTTCTATTTTTAAATCCAATTTTGTCATTTATTCCCATTCACTTGATTTTTTTCGATTTATATCAAAAAATCAATAAGATAAAATAGATTTTTGCCGTTCTATTCTAGAACGCGGGATTTTATATCTATAATCTTATAATCTATAATAATAAAATTAAGAGCTATGAATAAACAAGAGGGGGGTAGAGAAAAAAATTATATAAAGCTATATACAAGACATCCCCACACTCTTTTTTTATTGTTCATTAATTGTATTTCGTTTAATTAAGGCAAAATTATGTAAAACCCCTGCCTTCTTTAAAATATCATGAACAGTTCCTGTAGGTTGAGCACCCTTTTCAAGGAAATATAGAATAGCAGGAACATTTAAATAAGTTTGATTCTTTATCGGATCATAAAAACCCATTTTACGAAGATCTCTTCCCTCTCTTCGGGATCGAACATCAATTGCAACGATTTGATAGGCGGCTCATCGGGATAGATGTAGATGAACAACCCCCCCTAGAAACGTATAAGAAGTTTTCTCTTCGTACGGCTCGAGAAAAATGATTTATGTCTATATAGAACATAAAATCATCAAATCAATTAGACTTTCATTTCCATTTTTTCGGGAAAAAAGAAAAATCATTCGTACTCATAACTCAAGTTGGATAACTCTCAAATAGCTCAAAGAAAATCCTCGGGCATTTCATTTATTGAGTGGTCTCGAACTCCTTTTTTGTCTCGTTTAGAATCTATTTTGATTGTTGATTTTTCATTCTGATCTAATTGTTGAGACAATTCCAAAGGGTATTTCCTTGTTCCAGGATCCTTTCTTTATCTTTACTTTGAATCATTGGGTTTAGACATTACTTCGGGAATCCTTAATCGTTTCAAAATGGTAGCAACATACCCTTTTTGTGATTTCTTTTTTTCTATGAAAGAATCATAGAATAGAGCGATTAATTCCTGTGCGCTACACTTTTGATCAAAAGAATTTTACTTTAACCAACTCCAACAAAACAAACTTTACGTTATGAATTGGAGTCTTTTGATTTCTATATTGAAGATATACTTTACGAAGTTGTTCCAACTTATTGATTGGCACTAACCCTAGATCCTTGCCCCTGATAAATTAATCAATAGTTTTTACTCGAGCTCCATGATGTACTATTTATATTACAACCCAACCAATAGGGGGTGAAACAGAAAAACAGAACAAAGGATGTCGAGTCAAGAGCACCTTTATTACTATATAAAATGGTGGATGAAAGAATCCACAGCCAATTATGTCCTTCAAGTCGCACGTTGCTTTCTACCACATCGTTTCAAACGAAGTTTTACCATAACATTCCTCGAATTTGGAATCAGTATGTAATTGATTCAATTATAGAATCATGAATAGTCATTGGTTCAGTCAATACATAGTAATTTATAATTCATATATAGATGTATTTTTCTTTTTCTGAAGAAGTATCAACAAGAATTGAACTAAAATCTCATATTTTTTTAGTATATGAATCCACAACTTTTTTGAATAACACGGGAAAATGGACTCTTTTTGAATCTGAATCTTTGAGTGACTCACCCAACAGGATAGATTCACCAACCTCACACTTCCTCAAGTACCGAAAACTTATAAATAAGAAATCATTAAAAATATGGAATTGAAAAAAAATTCTTACGTCGCCATCATTATTTGAATAATATTTTACAGTAAGTATCGCATTTGATCATCATATTCGAAAAAAATCCCGTTTCTTTTTTTGTAGAGTAGATAAAAAACGGGTATGGTATGTAAGAAAGAGAAGATTTAGGTCCTTATTCTTTCAATTGATAAATCCTATTCAAAGGATAAGATAAGCATTTAGTCTACGTATTTTATTTATGATTCGACGATTTTTCCATAAAATAAAGTGACTAGAAAGAAACATGTATAAATCTCCACCCCCCCCCTACTTCACTTGTTACAGAGATTGACCATTTTTCTCATCATATTATAGCCAAAGACGGAATGCTTAAAAAAAGAGCGGGTTCAAGTAAACTACATTTGTTACATATGTAATTTACTTGATCTGAGATTCGGATAGATACAGATAATAAAATTTATACCCTCCATTACTTATCTACTCCCCCAATTCTATAATAAATCAAAAAAGAATCCTCCTTTACGGGATGCTAGGCGAGGTAGTCTCGGCATAAAGACAAAGAGCTTCAGATTACTTATGTCGCAGTTCCTATTTTTTTTTTTATTTCATCCTAACTTAATACCATTTGATTGAATTTTAATTCAATTAGTATCAAGAAACCCCTGAATTAATAATTGGGCTAATTTAGGAAATAGAAAAGGGAAATTTGGGAATATGGGGGGTTTTCTTTCGTATTTTGATTTAGAATACATCATTGAAAATTCAAATAGATCTATTATGGTTTTTCTATTTTCTAAGTAATTAACTTACTTGAATATGAAGTGAGGGAGGGGTATAATCATATGCGGAAAAGCCCGTCCGGATTCCATTTGTAAAAAAATATGATTCAGAATTACAAAATGAGAAAAAATAATACTCTATCCAATATTACACTCATAAACAGAAGATTATTCAAAAAAGCAATCTGCATTTCGATATAATTTCTAATTAGAATGCGTATACTTTGGGACGGAAGGATTCGAACCTCCGAATAGCGGGACCAAAACCCGTTGCCTTACCACTTGGCTACGCCCCATTTCAACTTCTATTCTGTATTAATAAACACTAATATTGGTCTTGGTTGTTCGTCAATTCTAGTCCAAATATCAATCGAATAGATTCGATTTTTAATAGGATTTTGAGATGTGTATAAATTATAGAATGAAATTGAATTTATTGATCATTACATATAATTTCATTAAGATAGTATATTGTATGAAAGTATGATTTGATTTCTTTTATTCTCTTTTGAGAATTGAAAGATTTTTGGTTGGGTGGGTTTAAAGAATAAAGAAGGATTTTTTTGTCTACTTTACTTTTTTCATTTTTCCCTTATATCAATAACTCAATCAAAATGCAATTATCTCCAAGAACAAAACCCTTGTTATGCTTAATATTCTTAGTTTGATCAGTATCTGTCTTAACTCCGCCCCTTATTCGAGTAGTTTTTTCTTCGCGAAATTACCCGAGGCCTACGCCTTTTTAAATCCAATTGTAGATGTTATGCCAGTCATACCCCTGTTCTTTTTTCTCTTAGCCTTTGTTTGGCAAGCTGCTGTAAGTTTTCGATGAGATCGTTACTATAATACTGTCCTAGAAAAATGCATGATTTTTCTCCCCCCCCAAAAAGCTAACAATTAATAAAATCAGATAAGCCTTACGGTATGAATCCTCGAGTCAAATATTAAAATTCGTGGCTATCCACGAGAAATCTGGATCGGCTCGTTCTGACTCTTTTCTAGCGCAAGACCCTATACGGTTTCCCCCACAATTATATAAGAAAATTTTGGTAATGAAAGACTTTATATTACAAATACAAATGCATTTCTGAATTTTTTTTTTATTTCTAGAAACCACTTCATTTTCACTATCTTGGTGTCAAAATAGAAGATGTGGTATAAAATAAAAACGGAGAATCTATTCTCTTTTTCCCAAAAAATGATCTTGGAGATTGTGTAATGCTTACTCTCAAACTCTTCGTTTACACAGTAGTGATATTCTTTGTTTCTCTCTTCATCTTCGGATTCCTATCGAACGATCCGGGACGTAATCCTGGACGTGAAGACTAAAAAAATAGAAAAAGGGTTTCCTTGTTTGATTTTGAAATTTTCTTAGGATTTTATCTATTCCACACCTTTAACTAGGAAAAAATCACAAGAGTTTGATAAATGCGAAAGATAAATAAAATATCAAATCAAGTCATCAACGGAAGCGGAAAGAGAGGGATTCGAACCCTCGGTACGAATAATTCGTACAACGGATTAGCAATCCGACGCTTTAGTCCACTCAGCCATCTCTCCCAATTGAAAAAGCTATATTACATTACACATAAAGTAAGGATTAAAAAAAGGTATTTCTTTAGATCTTCTCTCTTTATTATATAGATATATAAAACTTTTATCAGCAATATCAAATAAGGACTCGAAAGAAAAAGAAATATTTCCAATATAAAAAGAAAGAATACTTCTTTGATTTCGTCCGAAAGGGCCGTTTTTATTCTCACGGCCTGGCCGGGTCAGTACCTAGCCGGGCCTTTTTGTTTTGTTTCAATGAATCATAATCATAGATAAAATGATTTGAAACAAAAATTCTTGTTATTGAAGCAACAACACCCAAAAGTAAGGGCTGTTTTATTTCCATTCTGGAATCAAAGTATTATTTCTTATTTTATTATTTACTTGAATTTTAATACTAGATTCGAATAAAAACCGAACTTATGGCTATGGATTCTTTTTTATGTTATAACTTAAGTGATTTTGTTGGGCCGTATTTATTTGCCAAAACTCCTCCATCAACAGACAAGATCGAACTTGTTATTTAAATGAGCCCCTCTTAATCTCGTTAAGTTCCCTGACGAAACACCTAATTCTCATGATTATTTCTTGATTATGCTTTTTTGCTTTGTTCGACAAAAGGTCTATTTATATACAATAATCGCATTATAGCGGGTATAGTTTAGTGGTAAAAGTGTGATTCGTTCTATTCACCCCTTATTATAGTTAAGGGGTCCTTCGGTTTGATTCCTATTCCGATGAAAAACTTTATTTCTTAAAAGGATTTAATCCTTTACCTCTCAACGACAGATTCGAGGAAAAATATACATTCTCGTGATTTTTATCCAAGAGTCCATTATGAGTTGAAAAATCGGATTATGAAATTACGAAACATAATTTTTAAAAAATTGGATCAATACTTCCAGTTGAATGAGTATAAGTAAGGAATCTATGGATGAAGATAGAAAGGTGAATTTTTTTCTAATCGTAACTAAATCTTCAATTTTTGATTTATAAAAGAGAGATTGAAACAAAATAGCTATTAAATGATGGCTTTGGTTTACTAGAGACATCAACATCAACATATTCATATTCTATTTTATATTGTTTTAGCTCGGTAGAAAGAAAATGCTTTTCCTTAGGATTCTCTCAAATAGAAATAGAGAACGAAGTAACTAGAAAGATTGTTATAATCCTCTTCCCTTTCTAGAGGGATCATCTAAAAAGCAAGTTGTTTTGAATGCATTCAGACAGAAAAGCTGACATAGATGTTATGGGACAAATTTTTTCATTCACGTTTTGGAATTTATACATCTTCCATAAAGGAGCCGAATGAAATAAAAGTTTCATGTTCGGTTTTGAATTA